GCTTCTTTTGGGGTTAAACTTCCATTTGTCCATATTTCTAGAAAAAGGATCTCTTGTTCTTCATTCCCATAGGAATAAATACTATAGTTCGTATTTCGAACAGGCATGGATACAGCATCTATAGGATAGCTTCCATCTTGAGATGGATTTGCAGATTTTTTACGATACCCACGATCTCTCGTGATTTGTAATTCAATACACAAATCAAGAGGCTCCGTCAGGTTAGCTATATGTTGTGTAGTGTCAACTATTTTTACAGAAGGGGGCGAGATGATATCTTGAGCGGTCACGCATTTTGGGCCTTTTACGCAAATGAATGCGTTTCGAACCCCATAGAGATTACTTCTCAATACAATTTCTTTCAAATTCATTAAAATTTCCTGTACTGATTCGTCAATACCTGCTATTGTTGAGTACTCATGGGGTACTCCCTCCAATTTTGCGCCTGTGATACATGTTCCTTCTATTTCTCCAAGTAAAACCCTTCGCATGGCAATCCCTATGGTATCGGCTTGACCTTTCAGAAGCGGGAACAGAACGAAACGTCCATAATAAAGACGCTTTCTCTCGACTCTTGATTCTACACACTTCCACTGTAGTGTTCGAGTGGATTCTGCTACTTCCTCTCGAACCATACTAATATATTCTGATTGGTAAATCATTTATTTCTCTTAAAATCGACTCCATTCTTCTTTTTATATACGCCTTCTTTTAGGGGGTCTACATCCATTATGTGGCATAGGGGTTGCATCGCGTACAGAATTTAATATTAGACCGCTTCTACGAATGGCTCGTAGTGCTCCATCTCTTCCGGGACCGGTACCCCTTATTATGACTTGCGCTCGTTGCATACCCTGATCCCTCACCGGCCAAATGGCATTTTGGGCTGCCTGTTGAGCAGCAAAAGGTGTTGCTTTTCTTGAACTCTTGAATCCACAAGTACCGGCGGAGGACCAACAAACTGCCTGGCCTCGCACATCTGTAACAGTTACAATGGTATTGTTCAAAGTCGCTTGAACATGGATAACCCCCTTGGGTATTCGACGTACATTTTTCCTCCGTGAACGAGTACGTCTATACCTACGCAAACCAATTCTTGGTATCGGTTTTACCATCTTTTATCATCTCAGAAATATGAGTCAGAAATATACGGAAATATCCATTTCATGTTAACAATTTTTGATCTTTTATTTTTGACTTACACGAGTCCTTCCTAAAGTGAGTTCCTTTTAAGAAAGGTTGTTCTTATCCTTGTCTTTGTTTATGTTTCGACTTGGGGCAAATCACTAGAATTCGTCCGCGCCTACGAACCAGTCGGCACCTTTTACAAATTTTACGAACAGAAGCCTTTGTTTTCATATTTGGAGTTCCCCATTTTTGAATTTTTTAATCCACTCTTTGTTTGAAAGAAAAAAATCTCTTTTATTTTGTAACCCCGAATTATATCCCCACAAGGGGGATATAAAAAAACGAATTATATCCCCACAAGGGGGATATAAAAAAACAAATTATATCCCCACAAGGGGGATATAAAAAAACAAATTATATCCCCACAAGGGGGATATAAAAAAACAAATTATATCCCCACAAGGGGGATATAAAAAAACAAAAAATACCTAATCACTCAAATTTTTCTGGCGAAGTCTATAAAAGATACGTCCTTTGGTTAAATCATAAGGACTTACTTCAATTTTGACTCTATCCCCCGGTTGTATACGTATAAAATTGCGTCGAATCTTCCCCGAAATATAACCTAGAATTACATTTTCATTATCTAAGCGGACCCGAAACATACCGTTGGAAAGCGATTCCGTAATTAAACCTTCATAAGTGAATTTTTGTTCCTTATCTTTGTTCATCCTGCGTGGCCTCCTTCCCAAGTCTCATAAGATTTGATGCCAATTCCATAAGATTTCATGTCAATTCCTCCTTATAAACTTATAAAAGTGATCAATTTGTCTATATAGTATTACTTTCCCTTTAGGACGCTAAAGGAGAAGAATCGCAAGATCACTTATTTTAGTAGTGCGCTTTTTTTAGCATTCCGGATAATAAGGTACAAATTAACATAAAATAAAAATCAGTTGGGCGTCTCATTAGTATGCCAAAATATGCCAAAAGGGAAGAATTACCATATATAACACAAGACTTCTCCCCCCATTTTTTTTAACCGGGCTTCTCGGTCCGTCATTATACCTTGAGAAGTAGAAAGGATTGCAATCCCGATACCACCTAAAATCTTAGGAATTCGTTGATAGTTAGAATAGAGCCGTAGACCGGGTCGACTGATACGTTTTAAAATTGTTTTCTGTATCCCTTTCCTAGTCTTTCTTTTATGCCGCAGGGTTAAAACCAAGAAATTTTGGTTATTTTCCCGATGTTTTCTAACGTTTTCAATAAAGCCTTCCTGTAGAAGTATTTTAACAATGTTTTCAGTGATATTAGTAGATGTTATTCGAACTGTTTCTTTTTTGTTCATGTCAGCATTTCTTATCGAAGTTATTATATCGGCAATAGTGTCTCTACCCATACTCTAATTCTTTTTGTCCTCCAATTTGGTTTTGATATAAATGTTTGTTTATGAATTAGTAAATAGATACTTGACTTGAGACACAATCTGTTAATTGATTGATCGATTTCAAATACCTTACTATATCCAAATTTCATCTACTAGTATTTTCATCTACTAGTATTTATAATACCTCAGGAGCTAATGATACTATTTTACGGAACTGTCTCAATTCTCGAGCAATTGCACCAAAAATCCGAGTTCCTTTTGGATTTCCTTCTCGATCAATGACAACGGCTGCATTATCATCATATCGTATTGTCATACCGTTGTCACGTTTGAGTTCTTTACGTGTACGTACAATTACAGCTCTAATGACTTCTGATTTTTTTAGAGGCAGGCCGGGCACTGCTTCCTTGATTACCGCAACAATAACGTCACCGATACGAGCATATTTACGATTACTAACCCCTAAGATTCGAATACACATTAATTTTCGAGCCCCGCTGTTATCCGCTACATTCAAAAGGGTCTGAGGTTGAATCATATTTGATCTGTTCTTTCAATGCAAAGGAAAAAAGAAATATTATGTGTCCAGAAATTCAAAAATCCTCTTTATTTTTTCATAACTACCATTTCTTTGCTTTGATTCTACATCCTTATTTCCCAATAACAAATTGAGTTCGTATAGGCATTTTGGACGATGCTATCTTAATAGCCACTCTAGCTACGGTTTCTGATACTCCACCCATTTCATAAAGGATTCGACCTGGCTTAACAACGGATACCCAATATTCGGGGGAGCCTTTCCCCGAACCCATACGTGTCTCCGCGGCTCTTAGTGTAACGGGTTTATCAGGAAATATACGTACCCATATTTTTCCACCACGGCGCGCATATCGTGTCATTGCTCTTCGACCAGCTTCGATTTGTCTAGCCGTGATCCAAGCGGGTTCAAGTGCCCGAAGAGCGTATCTTCCGAAACAAACACGATTGCCTCGATAAGATATTCCTTTCATTCTTCCTCTATGTTGTCTACGGAATCTGGTTTTTTTGGGGTTATAGTTGATGGTTCTTTTTTAATTCCATCTCTACTGCAGAACTGGACATGAGAATTTCTTCTCATCCAGCTCCTCGCGAATAAAATAATGCAATAATACTCTTATTACATAGCTATCTTATTACATAGATATTATTTTATTAAATAAAAAATAAAATAGAAAATCGAAAATGCAATCATGGGATTTTTTGATTAATAAGAAGCTGGATTATCAATAAGAAGCTGTATATTATTCTATATATAAAATAGAAAGTCAAAATTCTATATATAAAGTCAAATAAGAAATAGTCAAACTAGAATTAGACGTCGATTTCGAAATTAGGCGTCGATTTCTAAATTGATATTGTTATTGTAATGAATTCTTCTTTTTCTTTTTTTTTATCCCTATTGAATCACAAAAATTTGTTAATCCGGTCAAAGGGAATAAAAAAAAGAGTTTCGCGGGCGAATATTGACTCTTTTCTCCTTCATTCGTAGGGATCAAATCGTGCTATGACCGCTCAGAATAAAAGGGTTCCAGGTTCGTTCCGCCATCCTCCCCTATGAATTATTGGGATTCGTTTTCAATAGAATCTTATGCAGTCACGGGTTCCGTCGTTCCTATAGCTTCTACGTCAATGGTTAGGCCTGAACTTTGCAATGGAGCTACTAACTAAATTATTCATTTTTGAGTCAATTTCCTTAGTTTCTATTAACTTGGGCTCGTTCCGTTCTTTTCTTATGAGTATTGATGCTTTATCACATTGCTTTTGATTCTTATTAGATAATTCAGAGGCCATACATATTGAAATCATATTATATCATTGATATTTTTCTTCTCTCTTTCTATCACCCTCCACTTTATCTACACCCCCTTGTTAGAATTCTTAATTTAATCGAATTTCTCAGAATCCCATTTTTTATGGAATAAGAGTTCAGTTGCTACAACTATATGATCCATGGATCATATAGTGACTGTTTTGTGGGATCTTGATAATACGAAGCAATAAGCTGGTTTTTCGTTTCTTTCTCTTTCTATAGTTACTAGTCCATAGTTCCATAGTGTCGGGGTTAGTCCGTTTTTTTAATCCCAACTTGAAAGAAAAAACCAACGAGTCACACACTAAGCATAGCAATTATACTAAATAAAATAGTCAATCCAATTTTGATTTAACCCTATAGAAATAAAATAAGTATTTTTTTTTTTGCTTTTTGATTGAACGGGGAAAGAGTGCAAATTTTTTCATTTTTTGTTCTATTCCTGGATGGAATTGTAAATTGTAATAGAATAGCAAGACAAAAAGGGTCCACTTATTAGATTATTTATTACTTTCTATCTCGATCCCGATTGATTATTATTTCTCGTCTACAAACATCCAAATTTTTATGCCTAACGCTCCCTGGATAGTTTGAACCCTATAGGAACAATAATCAATTTTAGCACGAATGGTTTGTAGGGGAACTCTACCTTCTCTAATCCATACGACACGGGCCTTTTCTTTTCCACCAAGACGCCCTGCAATTTGTACTCGAATTCCTTTTATATCTGTTTGTTCAGTTAATTCAATAGCCTTTTTCATTGCTTTTCGAAAAGGAACTCTATTTTTTAATTGTAAAGCTATATATTCCGCAAGAATATTGGGTTGGCCATAAGGTTTTTCAACTTTTGTGATAGCAATGTTCAGCCCACAGTTCACGGAATTTAATTTTTTTTGTACATCGGTCCGTAATTCTTCAATTCTTCGCGTTCGGCCCTCCATTAATAAATTGGGGAACCCTATATGGATTAGGACCTCGATTAAATCGATTCTTTTTTTAATTTCTATACGTGCAATTCCTGCGGAACCCGAGACTATTCCCATATCTTTTTCTACAAAATTCTTGATACAATCTCGTATTTTTTTATCTTCTTGAAGACCGGCGGAAAAACTCTTTGGTTTAGCGAACCAAAAGGAATGATGACTTTGAGTTGTACCAAGTCTGAAAGCGAGTGGATTTATTTTTTGTCCCATATTTGGATATTCCCATATGTTATTTTAAAGTGTTAATCGAAATCCTTTACGAAATCCTTTAAAAATGATTTCTATTTTTCTTTCAATACAATTGTTATATGACAGGTGCGTTTTCTTATTGCATAACCGCGTCCTTTAGCCCGAGGTCTTAACTTTTTAACAATAACACCTCGATGGACTTCGGCTTTACTAATAAATAAATCCGCTTTGTTTAAACCCATATTGTGACGAGCATTTGCTGCTGCGGAATAAACCAATTTCAAGATAGGATAAGATGCTCGATAGGGCATGAATTGCAGTATCATAAGCGTTTCCTCATAGGAACGCCCGCGAATTTGATCAATCACTCTTTGGGCTTTGAAAGGGGACATATGTATATGTTGAGCTAAAACTTTGACTTCTACGCCCGATGTATTTGAGTTCTTCTTTATCATAAGGTTAGTTACCCCACACCAATCAATGATGATCCATTATTTGATTTATCTTTATTTTTATTTTTTATCTTTCTTTGCTTTGAGTCTTATTCTAGAATTGGAATATCCATATTACTTGAATATACATATTACTTAATATCTATATCTTTAATCATCTTAAATCTATATATTAACTTCTATATTATATGCTAATATATCATACCTTTTTTCTATATGAATATATATATAAACTTAAATCTATATATTAACTTCATATGCTAATATATTATAAATTATAATCATACCTTTTTTCCATATGAATATGAATATATAAATATATATATAAATATTAAATATATAAATATTAAATATATATATACTAATATACTATTATATATAGTATTTATACTACTATTGCTACTATTTATATTATGTATCATACATTACATACTACATAAGATATTCGATATAGTATATATTTATATATATATGAGAGTATATATACAGTATATATACTAATTAAAGATCCAGTATATATTCAATTCATTTTTCATCTTTTTATTTTACTTGATTTTAACCTATTTCATTTTTTTAACCTATTTATTTCATTTCTATTCTCATTTCTATTCTTTTCTATTCTATATTTCTATTCTATATATATATCTGTATTTGCTTCTAATTTTGTTAAATATATTGAATTTCAAAATCTACAAAATCGAAAATCGATTTTCATTTTAATATATTGACTTTATATATTGAATTTGACATATATTTTTATACATGAAATTCTATATAATTTCTATATTTATATTTCTATCATTCTATATTAAATCTATCATTCTATATTAAAATATTGAAAAAATATGGAATTGAAAAAAGAAGTATTGAAAAAAAAAAAAGGAAAAATGAAATAATAAAAGTTCATACTCAATATGCTCAATATGAATCGATATGAAATAAACTCAATATGAATCGATATGAAATAAATATAAAATAAATAAAATATAAAAAGAAATAAAATATAAAATAAATAAAAATAAATATAATTATAAATTATAATAAATATAAAATATATCTATATAATATATATATATATATATTATATAGATATATATATAGATATATAGAATAGAATATAGATATAGAAATAATAGTATAGAAATGATAGAAATGAAACCAAAAGAAAAGAAATCAAAAGAAAAAATGAACAAAGATTAAGGACGAGATCGATTATCGTTTTTTGGATGGCCGCCAAAAGTTCGAGTAGGTACGAATTCTCCCAATTTATGGCCTATCATATATTTTGATATATAAATGGGTAAATGCTCTTTTCCATTATGAATAGCAATTGTATGACCAATCATTGGGGGTAGAATGGTGGATGCTCTAGACCAAGTTGCTATTGTTTTTTTTTCTTTGCTCATATTGAGTTTTTCAATTTTTCTCAATAAATGATTAGCCACAAAAGGATTGTTTTTTATTGGACGTACCATAACTTCTAACTCCTTTCAATTGAAAAGATTTGATTTGAAAGAATACCAAGATTCTTGCAAATTCTCCAAATTCGATTTTCATTCCATATTCCTATTTACGACGACGAAGAATCAAACTATCACTATATTTTTTCTTTTTCCGACTTCTTCTTCCAAGTGTAGGATAGCCCCAAGGGGTCATGGGTCTTTTTCTACCAATTGGGGCTTTCCCTTCACCGCCCCCATGGGGATGGTCTACAGGGTTCATAACAACTCCTCTTACTACGGGACGCTTACCTAGCCAACACTTAGATCCGGCTCTATCCAAACTTTTTAGTTTCGCCCCAACATTACCTACTTGTCCGACTGTTGCTAAGCAGTTTTGGGATATTAAACGGACCTCCCCGGATGGTAATCTTAATGTGGCGGATTTTCCTTCTTTTGCAATCACTTTCGCTACAGCACCTGCTGCTCTAGCTAATTGTCCACCCTTTCCAAGTGTGATTTCTATATTATGTATGGCCGTGCCTAAGGGCATATTGGTTGAAGTGGATTCTTCTTTGTTGATCAATAAAAACCCCTTCCCAAACTGTACAAGCTTCTTCCAAAGCATACGGCTTTCTAGATGTATATGATGATTTCTAGACAGGTGGATCTTATATGATCGTATGATAAAGTACCATACGAGTGCATATAGCATATATAGGAATCCAAATCCGCCGAATCGCTCATGTTATGATTTCTTCTACATCCTAGGTCTCCCCGTTCCATCATCTGGCTTATGTTTTTCATGTAGCATTCAGACCGAATGACTCTATGAAATTACGTGGAGACTTCCATATATTACGAGTAACGTAGGAGACATTTGTATTTTTCCCCCCGGATTCTAATTACAGCTTTCAATTCGCCTCTGACCATCAAATGAAATGGGAATAGCCCGTTTTTGAAACAAGGGGCGCTTCCGTTTTTGTCCGTGCTTCAAACAATTTTGTTTTCTCCATATTACCATATCTCTAGAGTCAATAATTTTCTATGAAGAACTACTGAACTCAATCACTTGCTGTCCTTACTCACCAGTTTTCTGTTGAGGTCTATCCTGTAGAGGTACTCAAATTGGATCAGTGATCGATTTCTAGGTTTCGTCGTAAACCTAATTGGTTACTTCCAATTACGTAAATTCACAGTTCAAACCGCACTCAAAGGTAGGGCATTTCCCATTGATATAGGAACTTCTGTACCAGAAACAATGGTATCCCCAATTCTAGCCCCTCTGGGATGTAAAATATATCTCTTCTCACCATCCCCATAGTGTATGAGACAAATGTATGCATTTCGATTAGGGTCGTATTCTATGGTTACGATTCTACCAGATATGTCTTTTTCATTCCGTCGAAAATCAATTTGACGGTAGAGACGCTTATGACCTCCCCCTCGATGTCTTGCGGTAATGATTCCTCTGGCATTACGACCTTTACCACAATGATGCTGTCCATAAATCAAATTATTTCGTGGATTGGATTTCATGTCTACGGCTCCGTTGCGTGTGCTCGGGTAGAAGTTTTGTATAAGTGGATGGCCATGTTATCCTTGTTATTAAGTATTTTGCTTTAAGTTCTTCTCTATATCTAGAAGATCCGTAAAAGGTGGAATTGAATCCCCCGGTTGAAGCGTAATGATCATACGTCTGTAATGCATTGTATGTCCCATAATAGGTCCCACTCTTCTACCCTTTCGGGGGATTCGATGACTATTCATAGCTATTACCTTGACACCAAAGAAGAGTTCGACCCAATGCTTTATTTCTGTCCTAGTTGACCCGGATTCGACATTAGAAGTATATTGATTGTTACCCAATACCCGAATACTTTTTTCTGTAAATACTGCGTATTTGATTCCATTCATAAATCGATTTTCTTCCCTATGAGTTCCAGGATCGATAAGAATTCTAGTTCTTCTTGTTCATATGTTCTTATATGAATATACTATACCAATTCGTTATGTATGCATGATGATATTTCATTAATAGAGATCAAATTCCAGTCGACTTATTGAACGATGATATTTCATTAATAGAGATCAAATTCCAGTCGACTTATTGAACGATGATATTTCATTAATAGAGATCAAATTCCAGTCGACTTATTGAACGATGATATTTCATTAATAGATATCAAATTCCAGTCGACTTATTGAACGATGATATTTCATTAATAGAGGGCGAATTTCAATCGACTTATTGAACGACTTATTGAACGACTTATGGAACGACTTATGGAACCCTTGACGTGCATCCAGCAGGAATTGAACCTACGAATTTGCCAATTATGAGTTGGGCGCTTTAACCATTCAGCCATGGATGCTTAAGAGGGATCGTCATAGGTCGTTACATGAATCTAATATAAACAACCAAATTCTTATTTTTATTAGAATCAATTCTAAAGGAGGAATCAATAGAATGAAAAGGCATCCGTTTGAACCAAGTAAAAGTTATTCACTCGAACCAATTAAAAGGCATCCACTCGAATCCTGGATCTTAGAATTGAAGGAGCTCAAGAATTTTCACAATTTCGTAGATTCATGGGTGAAATTCGATTCAGTGGTACTTTTCGCTCGAATTTTGTTTGACCAAGGACGTTTTATGAAACTGCTTGACCCCCGAATTTTTCGTATCCTACTCTCACGCGATTCACGGGGTTCAAGAATCAATCTATATTTCATGATCAAAAAAGGTGTAGTACTGCTTGTAGTAGGGGTCCTTATATCTCGTATGACCAATCGAAATATGGTCGAAAGAAAAACTGGCTATTTGATGGGGCTTCTTCCTATACCTATGAATTCCATTGGACCCAGAAATGAGACATTGGAAGAATCTTTTTGGTCAACCAATATCAATAGGTTGATTGTTTCGCTCCTGCATTTTCCAAAAGGGAAAACGATTTCTGAGAGTTCTTTCATGGATCCGCAAGAGAGTACTTGGGTTCTCCCAAAAAATCAAAATATCATGCCTGAATCTAACCGGGGTTCGCAGTGGTGGAGGAACCAGATCGGAAAAAAGAGGGATTCTAGTTGTAAGATATCTAATGAAACCGTAGCTGGAATATTGAAAGGATCTTCTGATCAATCCCGAGATCATTTCGATTCCATTAGAAATGCGGATTCAGAAGATCACAAATGGATCGATGAAACGGAGATTCAGCGACTAGAATCGATTTGTTCAGAAATCGAATCGGATCGATTCCCGAAATGCCTTTTTGGATCTTCCTCAATGTCTCGGATATTCACGGAACATGAGAAGCAGATGAATAATCATCCGCTTCCGGAAGAAACCGAAGAATTTCTTGGGAATCCTACAAGATCCATTCGTTCTTTTTTCTCTGACAAATGGTCAGAACTTCATCTGCGTTCGAATCCTACTGAGAGGTCTACTAGAGATCAGAAATTTTGGAAGAAAAAAAAACAAGATGTTTCTTTTGTTCCTTTCAGGCAATCGGAAAAGCAAGAAATGGTTGATCTATTCAAGATAATTACGTATTTACAAAATACCGTCTCAATTCATCCTATTTCATCAGATCCGGGATGTTATATGGTTCCGAAGGATGAATCGGATAGTTCCAATAAGATTTCATTCTTGAACAAAAATCCATTTTTGGGTTTATTCCCTGACCGGAACAAAGGGGAATGCACGTTACGTCACGATTTGGAATCAGAAGAGAGATTTCAAGAAATGGCAAATCGATTCACTCTATCAATAACCGAGCCGGATCTGGTGTATCATAGGGGATTCGCCTTTTCTATTGATTCCTACGGATTGGATCAAAAAAAATTCTTGAATGGGGTATTCAACTCCAGAGATGAATCGAAAAAGAAATCTTTATTGGTTCTACCTCCTCTTTTTTATGAAGAGAATGAATCTTTTTATCGAAATCGAAGGATCCGAAACCGGATCCACTGCGGGAATGATTTGGAAGATCCAAAACGAAAAAGAGTGCTATTTGCTAGCATAATGGAGACAGTCAATCAATATAGATTGATCCGCAATCTGATTCAAATCCCATCTAGCGCCTGGGGGTACATAAGAAATGTATCGAATCGATTCTTTTTAATGGTGATGAATAGATCAAGAGTGCTATTTGCTAGCATAATGGAGACAGTCAATCAATATGGATTGATCCGCAATCTGATTCAAATCCAATCTAGCGCCTGGGGGTACATAAGAAATGTATCGAATCGATTCTTTTTAATGGTGATGAATAGATCAAGAGTGCTATTTGCTAGCATAATGGAGACAGTCAATCAATATGGATTGATCCGCAATCTGATTCAAATCCAATCTAGCGCCTGGGGGTACATAAGAAATGTATCGAATCGATTCTTTTTAATGGTGATGAATAGATCCTTCGAATATGGAATTCCAAGGGATGAAATAGGAAATGATACTCTGAATCATATAATGAATCATATAACTAGAATGGAATATACGATCAACCAACATTTTTTGAAAAAGAGTCAGAAGAAATGGTTTGATCCTCTTATTTCTCGAACCGAGAGATCCATGAATCGGGATCCTGATGCATATATATACGAATACGAATACGAATGGGCCGATAGGTTCCAGGACCTTTTGGAACATTTCCTTTCTGATTTGGAACATTTCCTTTCTGATTTGGAGCATTTCCTTTCTGATTTGGAACATTTCCTTTCTGAACAGAAGAACCGTTTTCAACCAGTGTTCGATGCATTCTATTCGATTGATTGGTGCGGGGTTTTTTACGCAAGGCGTTGTGGTCAGTTATATCCTTTCGTTTTGTCTATGTCACGTTCCTTGTTGTCCAAGTCACTTTTCTTTTTAGTCAAGCGCTTTCCTCCTTTCTCTGTGAGTATCGGGAAGAGTCCCATTCATAGGTCCGAGATTCACATCTATGAATTGAAAGACCCGAATGATCACCCCTTCAATCAGTTCTTAGAATCAATGGGTGTTCGATTTGTTCATCAATGGGTTCGTTTGAAGAAATTGAAACCCTTCTTATTGGATGATCCTGATACTTCCCAAAGACCGAAATTCTTCATCAATGGAGCATTACCATTTTTGTTCAATAAGATACCAAAGCGGATGATTGACTCATTCCATACTAGAAATAATGGCAGGAAATCCTTGGATAACACGGATTCCTATTTCTCAATGATATACCACGATCGAGACAATTGGCTGAATCCCGTGAAACCATTTCATAGAAGTTCATTGATATCTTCTTTTTATAAAGCAAATCGACTTCGATTCTTGAAGAATCCGCGTCACTTCTGGTTCTATTGTAACAAAGGATTCCCTTTTTATGTGGAAAAGACCCGTATCCATAATGATGATCTTACATATGGACAATTCCTCAATATCTTCTTCATTCGCAACAAAAGGGTTTCTTTGGGTCTCGGTAAAAAAAAACATATTTTTTTGGAGAGAGAAACTATTTCACCAATCGACTTACAGGTATCTGACATATTCATACCTAAGGATTTTCCACAAAGTGGTGACGAAAGGTATAACTTGTACAAATCTTTCCATTTTCCAATTCGATTCGAGCCATTCGTTCGTAGAGCTATTTACTCGATCGCAGACATTTCTGCAACACCTCTAACAGAGGAACAAATAGTCAATTTGGAAAGAACTTATTATCAACCTCTTTCAGATATGAATCTATCTGATTCAGAAGGGAAGAACTTACATCAGTATCTCGGTTTCAATTCAAACATGGGTTTGATTCACACTCTCTATTCTGAGAAATATTTACCATCCGCAAAGAGGAAAAAACGGAGTCTTGGTCTAAAGAAATGGGTTGAGAAACGGGAGATGGATAGAACCTTTCAAGGAGATAGTGCTTTTTCAACAAAATGGAATCTGTTCAAAACATATATGCCATGGTTCCTTACTTCGACAGGGTGCAAATATCTAAGATTCATCCTTTTAGATACTTTGACTTTTTCAAACTTATTGCCGATATTAAAAAGTCGAAGTCCCAAATTGGTATCTTTTTTTTATGAGATTATGCATGAATCAAGTAGATCATGGCTAATTCTTCAGAACAAATTGCGGGCGATTCTTGCACAATCACAATGGAATCGGATAAGTGAGATTTCGAGGAAGTGGTTCCAGAATTGGGTTCTGCCCGAAGAAATGATTCCTCCAGATAATGAGTCACCCCTTCCATTGATATGGACACATCTGATATCAACAAATGCTTGGGAGCTCTTCTATTCAATCGTTCTCTTTCTTCTTGTTGTTGGATATTTCGCTCTTAGACATCTTCTCCTTGTTTGGGTATTCTCTAGTGAGTTAGAGATAGAGTTACAAAAGATCAAAGATTTGATGAATCCATTATACATCATGGAGACGGACCTATTTATGGGTGGTCCAAAGCCAATCTTTCGAGTTGCTCTGAAACAATTCATATCTTTTATGGATAAGATGTGGGATTCTGCCCTCTTCTTGCTAGCGTGGGACCGGGGCAAGCGTCCTCGCTTTTATGAGCCCAAGCGCAAAAAAAAAGTAAAGCCTTTTCGGTATTTGAAGAAGAAATGTCGGACTATCGTCAACGGTCTCATAAGTATCATCCGAAATTCCATCAATAGAATCACTTTTTGGATAAAGACGAGTATATATCTAAGTGCAAAAAGTCAAGAGTTCTATTCATTACTAAGAGAAGCAGAAGAAGATGTAAGAAGCGCTATGAGAAAAGAAAAACGACAGAAGGGGATAGAGGATCCCATATCCAAAGCAATCGAAATGAAAGAGATGCGGGGTGAGTGGATTGATGGTCAAGTGGACTTCTGGGTCGTGACCAGTAATCTGTTTCAGTCAGATGAGAAAGGAAGCGCCTTCCTGGTTCAGCTCGGGAACCTACCGACAGAAAGAAGCATTGGTCAAATTCTATTGAGTCTGACTCATAGTGATGATCATTTCTCAAAGAAGGACCCTGGTTTACAAAGCGCGGAAGGACCAGGATCAAATTACTTACGAAACTTAGTTGACATTCATAATAAGTCTCTAGTGCCTTATGAGTTCAATAGATCCTGTTTAGCAGAACTGCGGATATTCATTGCTCATCATGAGAAAATGACTTATTCACAAGCAGGAGCCATGCCTGGGTCTATTGGTTTTCCATCTTCTACACCAAAACGACCCCATTCGCTCCGCTTAACCCTATCCCCTTCTAGGGGTATTTTAGTGATAGGTTCTAGAGGAACTGGACGATCCTATTTGGTCAAATACCTAGCGACAAACTCCTATGTTCCTTTCGTTACAATAGTTCCGGACAAGAAAGAGACTCAGAATACCTATGTCCCTAAGGGTTATATGTTTGATGGGATGGAGTGTGATGCTGTTTTTGGTGCTCCGAGTGGACCTTCGATGCGGGAGCGGCTTTTTGGTTTTGTTAGGGATAGGCATCCTAGGAATCCTAAGGAGGGTATTGATCCTTCTTTTTTTGGGCTTTCTAATTCTAAGTATGAGAACCTCGATTCTTTTCGTAAGGATTGGGAGCGTATTGATGACTTTGAGACGCTG